ATCATTGATCCGAAAATTTCTACAATAAATTGGGTAGGTCACTAGTATAGTTCCCTATCCACTATTCTGCTATTTACTGGAATCATTTTACTGGAATACTATAGGATGAAAACCCCCCGGCTAGAAAGTTTTTAATGCTTATGTAGAACTACAAAGTAAGAAACATTCTAATTGGATTAAATTGGATCATTTATCAATCATTCATTGAATGATAAATAACTACAAGTGACGGAGATACACGATTTAAATAACGGAAAATCCAATATTTTAAAATAGTATCGAGAATAACTGGAAAGGTGGAAACAAGACCAGATATAATTTGATCGTTATGAACAAATCCAAAATCTTTGTAGACAGAACCAATCATTAGTTCCCAACCATGGGGTGAATGAAATCCGATACATAAATCGGTTAATAAAAGAATCGAAAAAGCTTTTACTGTATCACTTAAGTTATATAGGAATTCCTGAGCCCAAGAGTTAAGAATAAGAAGTTCTTCATTACCTAAAATAGAATAACCACTTAGAATACCAAAACAGATTATATTTGTCGAGAAATGAAAAATCGTATGGATGCGATCCTCATTGTCTATCTTGATTAATTGGATGGTATCTTTGTGGATTCCTATAGGAAGCTTTTGTAGATGTGTCTCCGAGTATTCCTTGATCATTTCGTCCAAGAAGAGGGTTTCCTCCAATTCTATGAACTTTTCTATAATACTTTTTTCTTGAATATCATTCAAAAAAATTTCAGATTGACCAGTATTCGACCAATTAGTAACCCAAGATTCCATGCTTTTAGTAAATGAGAGAGAAATCCACCAGGGCAAAAATACTATAGATGCAAGATACAAAAGAGGAGTGAATGCTTTCTTTTTTGCCATTTTTCACCTGTGAATTTTGAATTACCCCACTTCATTTGTCGATTCTATGCTATGCGATCGAATATTTCTTTCTTTCGAAATCATTTGATATAGGAGATGAATTCAATCTAGTAGTTCAATTTCTTACTTGTTTGAATTGAGTTGCATGGATTTGGATACGCATAAAAAATCACAAAAAAGAGTTTTGTTTTATGGTTGTTCCATATACGTCGGCTGTGGCTTGACTTAACGTTCTGACGAAACTTCAGTTAAGTTATAGAAAAAAGAGGATTCTTGCATTTTTACCCCCTGTTTGTTGGTTGAGAAAGCATTCGTTCTCGGCCCAGTTTTATCAAAAGACTTCAATCGGTACGCGCAAGAAATAGGCCAATTCCGCGGCTTTTTGTTCAATTTCTCGTGGAGTCAAATTCTCATCAGTACGGGTCAAGGGAAGAGCTCCCCGGCCTCTGATGTCCATATAAAGGACACGACGAGCATAAATACCTTCTTTAACTTCTATTCTAACGGATTTAATATCTTTTATGCGGAATCGAAGGAATATGCGACGATTTTTTCCAGGAAATCCCCAACGAAAAATACACACTATTCCTTCCTTTCTATCGAATCGATCATAACCACTACCTACATTCCATGAAATTGTGCACCACAAATAGGAACTAATAAAGAGACCCGCGATCCCGTAGAAAGACATCACGATCCCTTGTGGAAAAAAAAGGATTTGCTGAGACGGAACAAAAGATATTAAATTTTGACCAAGATAACTGGAAGTTCCAACCAATAAGAATCCTAATGAACCTAACAAAACGATAAGGGCCCAGCAAAAATTACTTAATTTTCGAGACCCCGTTATAAGTTCTATCCATATATGTTCTGATCGCCAACTCATACTTGATCCGATTGCATTTTATTGGAATTGAGAGAATACCCCAAATGATTTTGGCTTTACTTTTTTTTGTTTCCGAAGGAACTCTCATCAACTAGCACTAGTTTGATGTGAACTAGCACTAGTTTGATGTGAACCTTTAGGAGTAATTCATCAAATTGGTTAGATCTAAAATAATAACATACCCTTCATATGATCCCAATATACATATTGATATACATAGAGATCCACCAACTTTACATTTTAGGCATCCAGCGATCCCGATCTATTTGAAACTAGCTAGAATTAATTTACCCACAGATCATTTTCTGTAGGCATAAGAGCTTTTTCCTTTATGTTCGACGGAAATCCCATGTTATACCATATTTCCCAAAATAAATATCTGTGTTATGCTACAAGTCTAACTTTCAAAAAAAAAAACGGATGAGATTGGATTGGGTCCCCTCAGATCTAAACAATCTTGTTTTTTTGAACATGAAGAAATAAAGAAGCCATTGCAAGTGCCGGAAATACTAGGCCTACTAAAGGCACAAAAATAGAGGGAAAATTGAAAGTTATCATAAAATGGGTACCTCGGTTTACTGTTTGTACCTGTTATTATTTTTTTTAATATCATATTTTATATTTCTACTAATTATAATTAAGAATTGGAATTATTATGAATTAATTCAATTTGAAAATTCTTAGTAGAGATATAAGTATCTATATATCTAAGTGAGTATATAGAATAAGTCCAAGGAATGTAGAACTAAATAAATGGACTTATTCATCTTTCTACATGAAAGATACATAGGATAATCAACTTTATTATTTTTCTTCATTTCTTTGTGTTTTGTTCTTGTCTTCTAATTTAATAAAGAAAGAGTTTCTTACGAATCATCGAAAGATTCGTTCTAATGCGACACAACCGGGATTTTTAGTGAAAATAGGATTTTCGGGAGATGGAGAAAGATACAAAACTATACATCTATCTTTATCTATATTGAATTTTCCTAATTTCACGAAAGGAAGAACTCACGCTTTTATCTTGTTGATAGAGACTTCTTAATTAGGAATCGGGAATCTAGGTAAAAAAAAAGAGTTATCCTCAACTTTTGAGTGTTGCTACAATTAGATCTTAGATCACCCAAGAAAAATCCATTCTTATTTACTTTGATTCCGATAAGCTAACTACTTGTTTGCTACAAAGAAAGAAATGGAACTTAGTGCGCTCTACTTGATTGAATTGGAATTCAAAGGAAAGAAGGCGTGGAACTTAAATAACTCAATCAGAACGCTTTTTAAAGGATTACGTGGTACGATTAGGTCGAATAAGCCCTTCTGGAATAAATATTCGGCCGCTTGTGAACCTTCGGGTACTGTTTTATTCAATGTTTGTTCAATTACTCTTTTACCCGCAAATGCAATGTAGGAATTGGGTTCGGCAATAATGATATCTCCCAACATACCAAAACTGGCTGTTACCCCACCAGTAGTAGGAGATGTAAGGATTGATACATAAAATAACTTTTTATTTGATTGATAATCATATAAGGCAGACGATATTTTAGCCATTTGCATCAAGCTCAAACTTCCTTCTTGCATGCGCGCCCCTCCCGAAGCGCACACTATAATAAGGGGTAGGAGTTGATTGGTAGCGTACTCAATCAAACGGGTGATTTTCTCCCCGACTACGGATCCCATACTACCCCCCATAAACTGAAAATCCATAACCCCGACTGCTACGGGAATACCATTTAGTTGACCTACGCCTGTTTGAACAGCCTCAGTTAATCCTGTCTTTCTTTGATAAGAATCAATACGATCTTTATAAGGCTCCTCCTCCGAATGAAATTCAATGGGATCCAGAGAGACCATGTCTTCATCCATAGGATCCCAAGTACCGGGATCGATCGAAAGTTCGATTCTTTCTGAACTACTCATTTTCAAATGATATCCACATTGTTCACAAATATTCAATTTTGATTTCAAAAATTTCTTATAATTTAATCCATAACAATTTTCGCATTGAACCCACAAATGCTTGTATTTTTGAGTTGCATCGAGATCATTAGACCTTTCTCTTAGAGTTAAATCACTACTCTTCGTGAGGGTTTGTATACTGGACCCCCCGATTTCACTACCCGTTCTACGTTTATCAAAAACGCACCTACAAATGTAACTATCACTACTATTACTTACAATGGACGTATCAATACAAATTTGAGACTGAAGATAACTGTCAATGCAACTAGTAATGTTATTATTCCAACTAGAGTGAGTATCATACATGTAACGATTGTATAAGGAATCTTCACTCGTAGATCCATTATTCATATAACTAGAATTGCCATAACTAGAAAAAGAACTTTCTAGTTCACTCAGAAAAGAATGATCCTTGTCAATCTCAAAAATCTGATTTTGAATATCAAAATAGATAGAATAACTGTCTCCATTACTATCCCTAACTAAAAAAGTATCATCAGAAATGAAATTCCGAATGTCTTTCACGCCAAATAAACTATCGACATTACTGTAACTAGAATTGTCAGGACCCCTCCAACTATGAATGTTTTTAGCCCTGCCTTTTCTATTCGGATCTTCACTTTCACTAGTATTTTCAATAAGACCAAGATTGTCCGTTGATTTCTTTAGCCCATACCTGCGTTCTAACTCCTTCTTAAACACCATCGAATTAAACCACCATCTTTCCATAGAGTTTTCTTGCCCCTATTTGCATAAAAATTGAATAGATGAATAGTCATTAGATCCACAATTCTTTATTTGTATTTGAATATCTTATTTCCTATCAGACTAAACATAGAAATTCAATTACTTCTAACACTTCTAATTAAGAAGTGTGAAAAAGGATTCTCTTTTTGTGGGAATCCGGGGGTAAGACTTCACTATATATGAATAGGATGGAATCCCTTTTCATTCTAAAATGATAAAAGGTGGTTTTTCCTATATCTTGAAAAAAAAAAAGAAATTTTTGTTCTTTCCTAGAAAGAATTTTTTCGTAAAATCTCGTCTAATAACTAACTAATAAATTAAGGTTCTATTCCAACACGGAACGAAAAAGACAATAGATGGGTCAAAAGATTTGTGATACTTCGCTTGATTCAGGGAAACTACAGGATATATAAAGAATATACCAATCCTAAGGATCCATAGGTTTAATTGTGGATTCAAGACAACAATAGAAACATTTGATTGAGTCTTAGATTTTCTATTTCAAATCTTGTATATCTAGAG